GAAAAAAGGATTAGATTATGCAATAATGAGACTGAACAAGAATGCCTGCCTGAAGGGTATGATCCTTTTTTGAACGGAACTTACCGCGGAAGCGGAAAAAAAGAAAAAAGATATTTACACTCAAGTTTGAATATGAATGAGTCTTTCTCGGTAGAAGATTGTATTTGGATAAATAAATTTAATAATATACTTCCCACAAACTACCAAGGATTTGACGAAAAAAAAGACAAATTTGAGGAAAAATTATTACTTTCAAAAGAAGGAAAACTTAATTCAGAAAATATAATAAAATTTTTATTTGGTGCGGTTACACCTGATATAAATTATCAAAGAATTATAAAAGAATACATTGGAATAAAAGAAATATGTAAAGAGGTTCCTCAATGGTCATACAAATTGATTACCAGTTTGGAGCAACAAGACGGAGAAATTGAAGAAGAAATGGCCGAGGATCATGAAATTAGGTCAAGAAAGGCCAACCATGTAGTCATTTTTACAGATACCGAACGTACAAATAGTACAAAGAATACTAATGATGAAGTGGAAGAAGTGTTTGTACTCCGTTATTCGCAAGAATCCGATTTTCGTCGAGATATAATCAAAGGATCTATGCGCGCTCAAAGACGTAAAACAGTTATTTGGGAACCGTTTCAAACAAATATCCATTCCCCCCTTTTTTTGGACAGAATATACAAGAGGCTTTTTTTTTCTGTTGATACCTCCAGAATTATGAATCTTCTTTTTAGGAATTGGATGATAAAAAGTACGGAATTAAAAAATTCTTATTTTGAAGAAGAGGCAAAGGAAAAAGATCGAAAAAGGAAGAAGAAAGGGGAGGAAAATGACCGGCTAGCAGTAGCAGAAAGCTGGGATACTGTTCTATTTGGTCAATCAATAAGGGGTTGCTTGTTAATAGCCCACTCAACTTTCAGAAAATATATTGGATTGCCTTCAGTGATAATAGCTAAAAACTTCTGTCGTATCTTATTATTTCAACCTCCGGAGTGGAATGAGGATTGGAGGGAGTGGAGTAGAGAAATGCATGTTAAATGCACCTATAATGGTGTTCAATTATCCGAAATGGAATTTCCAAAAAATTGGTTAACAGAGGGTATTCAGATAAAGATCCTATATCCTTTCTATCCGAAACCTTGGAACAGTTCTAAGCAACGATCCCATCATAGGAATCCAAGAGGAACAAAAGAAAATTCTTGCTTTTTGACAGTCTGGGGAATGGAAACTGAATTTCCTTTTGGTTCTCCTAGAAGACGACCCTCTTTTTTAAAACCCATTTTTAAAGAACTAGAAAACCAAATAATAAAAAAAAATACACAAAATTTTCTAGGTCTAAGAGTTTTCAAAGAAAAAACAAAAGGATTTCTAAAGGACTCAAAAAAAAAAGAAAGCTGGACTCATAAAAAGGCTTTTTTTCTAAAAGAAAATCAGATAGTTCATGAATCGTCCAGTAGAATTAGATCCATGTCTTTGACAAATTATTCACTAACAGAAAAAAAAACAGAGGATCTGGCTGATCGGACAAGTAGAATCAAGAATCAAATTGAAAAAATAATAAATGACAAGAAAAAAGCATTTCTAATTCCAGATAGAAATATTAATCCTAACGATATAAGTTGTAACGATAAAAGATTAGAAGACCCAAAAAATATTTGGCAGATATTCCAAAGAAGAAGTGCTAGATTAATACGTAAACGACACTCTTTTTTAAATTTTTTGCTTGAAAAGATATATATGGACACCCTTCTATTTCTCATTAATATTCCCAGGATCAATATCCAATTTTCCCTAGACTTAAAAAGAAAAAAGGGAGGGATTGATAAAAAAAGTTACAATGATGAAATAAAGAAAGAAGGAGTTGAAGAAAAAAAAAGAATGCATTTCATTTCGATTAAAAAGAGGGCACTTTCTAATATTAGTAATCAGAATTTACATCATTTTTGTGACCCATTTGACTTGTCACAGGCATATGTATTTTACAAATTATCACAAACCCAAGTGATTAAAAAATATCACATGAGATCTGTACTTCAATATCATGGAACGTCTTTTTTTATTAAGGATGGAATAAAGGCTTTTTTTGGAACACAAGGAATACTTGATTCTGAATCAAGACATAAAAAACTTAGCAATTTTGAAACGAATGGGTGGAAAAATTGGTTAAACAGTCATTATAACTATCAATATAATTTCTCTAAGATTTCATCGTCTCAATTAGTTCTACAAAAACGAGGAAATGGAGTCAATCAAAGTCATACGATTTCAAACAAGGCATCAACAAAATTTAATTCATATGAAAAAATTTTGTTTTTTCATTATGAGAAGCAAAATGCTTATGTAATGGATGCATTATCGAGTAAAAACAAAATTTTTAAAAAACAGTATGGATATGATCTTTTATCACAAAAATATATCAATTATAGAGAAGGTAAGGATTCATATATTTCTCTATCACCATTACAAGTAAAGGGAAGCTTAAAAATTCCCTATAAATACAACACAAATAAACCCCCAATTTTTTATATGCCGGTAGGCATATATATGAGTCATTATCTCGGAGAAGATTGTATTGTTGATACGGATAAAAAAATGGATAGAAAATATTTTGATTGGAAAACCATTTATTTTTGTCTTAGAAAGAAGATAAATATTGAGGCCTGGGCCAATATGGATACTGAGACCCGCATGAATCAAAAGACTAAGACAGGAATTAACTATTATTCAATCAGTAATCAAATTGATACGAAGGATCTTTCATATCTTGCGATTGATAAAAAAAAAAAACCATCAAGTGGAAAATATCTTTTTTTTTGGATGGGAATGAATGAAGAAATACTAAACCGCCCCATATCAAATCTGCAACTTTGGTTCTTCCCAGAATTGTTGGGGCTATATGATGCATATAGGATTAAACCATGGATTATACCAACTAAATCACTTCTTTTTCATTTTAATGGAAATCAAACCACTAGTGAAAAGAAAAAAGATCTTGAATTAGAAAATCAAAATCAAGAAGAAAAAGAAGAATCAGTCCAAGAAGATCTTGGATCAGATCTATCAAACCAAGAAAAAGAGGTTAAAGAGGATTACGGTGATTCATACATTAAAAAGAGTAGAAAAAAAAAAAAATGGAAGAGCACCACAGAAGCGGAACTAGATTTCTTCCTGAAAAGATATTTTCTTTTTCAATTGAGATGGCATGGTTCTTTGGATCAAAGAATAATCAATAGTATCCAGATATATTGTCTCCTGCTTAGACTGAACAATCCAAAGCAAATAGCGATATCCTCTATTCAAAGAGGAGAAATGCGTCTGGATATATTGCTGATTCAAAAAGATCTAAATCTTACAGAATTGATAAACAAAGGAGTATTGATTATTGAACCTGTTCGCCTGTCTATACAAGGGGATGGACTATTTATTATGTATCAAACCATAGCTATTTCACTGGTCCATAAGAGTAATCACCAAACTAATAGAAAAAATAAACAAAAAGAAAACGGTTATAATAATTCTTTTGCTGAATCCATTAAAAGACATAGACATGGAAGGTCGCTTGAGAAGCGAGATGCAAAAAATTACGCTTTTTTTGTTCCCGAAAATATTTTAGCTCCTAGATGTCGTAGAGAATTGAGAATTCAAATTTGTTTAAACTCGGAAAAAATAAACGTTCTGGATAGAAATAAAACATTTTACAATTCCAAAAAGAACAACATAAGGAACTGCGGTACTTTTTTGGATGAGAGCAAGTATCTTGATAAAGATTCAAAGAATTTAGATAGAAATAAAGTTCTGAAATTGAAATTTTTTCTTTGGCCAAATTATCGATTAGAGGATTTAGCTTGTATGAATCGCTATTGGTTTGATACCAGTAATGGAAGTCGTTTCAGTATGTCAAGGATATATATGTATCCACGATTTACCATTAATTGATGGTAAATCTCCTTCCTATCTATAACGTGCCAGATATGGCATGATATATAAAGGCAAACAAATGTACCCGCACGTTTGTGTTATATTAATTTATATTCTGGTTTCCCGTATAGGATATCGGATACTGATTCAATGACCTAAGAATCTTCTTCGGTTTAATTTTTCCCTTTCTTTTTTTGGGGGGGTTGAAGAACTCGACCATCCTTTTGGATCCATATCCTAATGAAATTGCAAACTGGATTTTTCATTAAATTCGATAGTATAAGAAAAAATAAATTTTTTGTGTATACCAGAACCAGATTAAAAAACTGGTATTATTTTTACTGATCGATAAAACCAATTTATGTATAAAAGAAAGAAAAAAGGGAGAAGCGCTCTTTTCTTTTTATGATAATGATAAAAAATGCATTCATCCCAGTTATTCCGCAAGAAGTAAAACAAGAAAACAAGGGGTCCGTTGAATTTCAAGTATTAAGTTTAGCCAATAAAATAAGGAGACTCGCTTCCCATTTGTAATTGCACAAAAAAGAATTTTTATCTTAGAGAGGTCTACGGAAAACTCTGGGAAAATGGCCGCGGTTGCTGGCTTATTTGTAAAAAAAGTAGAATACGTTATAAATAATTAATCGGTCGGTTGGATATTCTGGAGCCAAAGACTAGTTAAGTTAATTTGAAGATTTAGTTTGAATTATTTGATTTAGTAGATCTTGAATTTTTATGAACCTTGTTTCGTTTTCAGCAATTCACGGAATAATGACTCGGGGAAAAAATATGACTGTATCAGCTACAAGAAAAGACCTCATGATAGTCAATATGGGGCCTCACCACCCATCGATGCATGGCGTTCTTCGACTCATTATTACTCTAGATGGTGAAGACGTTATTGACTGTGAACCTATATTGGGTTATTTACACAGAGGGATGGAAAAAATAGCGGAAAACCGAACAATTATACAATATCTGCCTTATGTAACGCGTTGGGATTATTTAGCTACTATGTTTACCGAGGCAATAACGGTAAATGGACCAGAACAGTTGGGAAATATTCAAGTTCCTAAAAGAGCCCGTTATATCAGAGTAATTATGTTAGAACTGAGTCGTATAGCTTCTCATTTGTTATGGCTTGGCCCTTTTATGGCGGATATAGGTGCGCAGACTCCTTTCTTCTATATTTTCAGAGAGAGAGAATTGATATATGATCTATTCGAAGCTGCCACAGGTATGCGAATGATGCATAATTATTTTCGTATCGGAGGAGTAGCTGCTGATCTACCTCATGGCTGGATAGATAAATGTTTAGATTTCTGCGATTATTTTTTAACTGGGGTTGCTGAATATCAAAAGCTTATTACGCGAAATCCTATTTTTTTAGAACGAGTTGAGGGAGTAGGCGTTGTTGGTGGAGAGGAGGCAATAAATTGGGGTTTATCAGGTCCAATGCTACGAGCTTCCGGAATACAATGGGATCTTCGTAAAGTTGATCATTATGAGTGTTATGACGAGTTTGACTGGGACGTACAATGGCAAAAAGAAGGAGATTCATTAGCCCGTTACTTAGTCCGAATCGGTGAAATGACAGAATCCATAAAAATTATTCAACAAGCTTTGGAAGGAATTCCGGGAGGGCCCTATGAAAATTTAGAAGCCCGACGCTTTGATAAAGCAAAGGATTCCGACTGGAATGATTTTGACTATAGATTTATTAGTAAAAAAACTTCTCCCACTTTTGAATTGTCGAAACAAGAACTTTATGTGAGAGTAGAAGCTCCAAAGGGGGAATTGGGGATTTTTCTGATAGGGGATCATAGCGCTTTTCCTTGGAGATGGAAAATTCGTCCTCCGGGTTTTATTAATTTGCAAATTCTTCCTCAGTTAGTTAAAAGAATGAAATTGGCTGATATTATGACGATACTAGGTAGTATCGATATCATTATGGGAGAAGTTGATCGTTAATATGATAATTGATACGACAGAATTACAGGCTATCAATTCTTTTTCCAGATTGGAATCCTTAAAAGGGGTCTATGGTCTTATATGGTTGCTTGCCCCTATTTTTACTCCTGTATTGGGAATCACGATAGGAATACTAGTGATTGTGTGGTTAGAAAGAAAAATATCCGCGGGGGTACAACAACGTATTGGACCCGAATACGCGGGTCCTTTGGGAATTCTTCAAGCTCTAGCAGACGGGACAAAATTACTTTTTAAAGAGGATCTTCTCCCATCTAGAGGGGATCTTTTTTTATTCAGTCTCGGCCCCTCTATAGCAGTCATATCTATTTTACTAAGTTATTCAGTAATTCCTTTTGGATATCGTCTTGTTTTAGCTGATCTAAGTCTAGGTGTTTTTTTATGGATTTCTATTGCAAGTATTGCTCCTATTGGACTTCTTATGTCAGGGTATGGGTCAAATAATAAATATTCTTTTTTAGGTGGTCTACGAGCTGCTGCTCAATCTATTAGTTATGAAATACCATTAACTCCATGTGTGTTATCAATATCTCTACGTGCGATTCGCCGGGGCATGCACTTTTACCTAATTTTTTTCTAGGAAAGAAGTTGAATGGAGTGAATAGAGACCCTCGTTTTTTTATTCATCGTTCGGGGTGATGACCTAAACCAGATAGTTATATGAGTGAAACAAAACAGCTTCTCAATTAGCAGTAAAAAGGTTGAGACTCATTCCCTATGTACAAGAGTTAAGTAGAAAAAAATATAAATTACCCCAAGGTCGGTTGATTAGTCATCACGGTTTGAAGCGGGTAGAAAAGATCAACTGGCTGGAGTTTTTTTTTAACTATTCAATTTTATTGTATGTATTACCATACCGGGGATCAAGCAAAAATGAGTGGACGGTTAGGAACACCAAGATACACAAAGGATTAGTAACGGAGATAATGTAAGTTACCAAAAAAGGGTATTTCTGCATAAACGGAATCATAATGGGGGCTTTAAGTTGGTAGAAACGATCAAGTAGTACTTCCCCACGATCCCGATCCCGAGTATGGTCCTATCCACAGGTTAAATAAATAATTATCAGGAACGAAGTAATCCTTTATTTTTTGAGCCCACTTTTACTTTTCTTAGAAAGAAGAATAGGAACGAAAGAAAGAAGAATAGGAACGAAATAAAAAGGTTGAAATACCTACTTAGACAATGAGTATTTTATTCAAGGATTAAGTTATTACTGAATAAAGACAAACTAAAATTATAAAGGATAAGATCAATTCGGAAGCACCCTTTTTCTATTATAGCAGACAGAATTGCATTGGTTTAATTTGTGACTGCTCGATACATCTTGACTCTATCTATCCTACTAACACATATTGAGATAATATCGAAACAGTCCTTAGATTTAGTTAAGGCCATCGAGGAGCCGTATGAGGCTGAAGTATCATGTACGGTTCTGCAATAGCGATGGAAGCAGTGATGTTATCACCTACTATAATTATCTAACAGTTCAAGTACAGTTGATATAGTTGAGGCGCAGTCAAAATATGGTTTTTGGGGATGGAATCTGTGGCGTCAACCTATAGGTTTTGCTGTTTTTGTAATTTCTTCCCTAGCAGAATGTGAGAGATTACCCTTTGATTTACCAGAAGCGGAAGAAGAATTAGTAGCAGGTTATCAAACCGAATATTCAGGTATCAAATTTGGTTTATTTTATGTTGCTTCCTATCTAAATCTACTAGTTTCTTCATTATTTGTAACAGTTCTTTATTTAGGGGGTTGGAATCTTTCTATTCCGTACATATTTCTTCCTCATTTCGAAATTACTGAAGTGGGTGGAGTCTTTGGAATGACAATAGGCATTTTTATTACATTAGCTAAAGCTTATTTGTTCCTGTTCATTTCTATTACAACAAGATGGACTTTACCTAGGATGAGAATGGACCAACTATTAAATCTTGGGTGGAAGTTTCTTTTACCTATTTCTCTAGGTAATCTATTATTGACAACTTCTTTCCAACTCTTTTCACTCTAAGGGCATATGATATTCTATTCTCGATTTAGAACTTCTCTCAAACAAGAGAAATAAACTTAAAATTATTCATAGATATTCACGATATGCTCCCTATGGTAACTGGGTTCATTAATTATGGTCAACAAACAGTAAGAGCTGCAAGGTATATTGGTCAAAGTTTCATGATTACCTTATCCCACACGAATCGTTTACCCGTAACTATTCAATATCCTTATGACAAATTGATAACATCGGAGCGTTTCCGCGGTCGAATCCACTTTGAATTTGATAAATGCATTGCTTGTGAAGTATGTGTTCGTGTATGCCCTATAGATCTGCCTGTTGTTGATTGGAAATTGGAAACGGGTATTCGAAAAAAACGATTACTTAACTATAGTATTGATTTTGGAATCTGTATTTTTTGTGGGAACTGTGTTGAGTATTGTCCAACAAACTGTTTATCCATGACTGAAGAATATGAACTTTCCACTTATGATCGTCACGAATTGAATTATAATCAAATTGCTTTGGGTCGGTTACCAATGACAGTAATTGGAGATTACACGATTCGAACCATTATGAATTCTCCTCAAATAAAAAAAGCCACAGGTAAACTCCTTGATTCAAAAACTATTACCGATTACTAAGATTCCGTTTTAATCTAAAGGAGCGGAGCTTCCTTTTTTTGTTCGGTTAATAACTAAAAAAAGAACTATTATTTATTGGTGATTCGTGATAATCACGGCTTACTTTGGATAAAAAAGAATTAAATATATCCGCGATAATTTCGAAATATATGAATATATACAACAATCGGATAGATAAATGAAATGAATTAATCTATCTACATCAACCCACACCCCGTACCCCGTATAGAATTAAATTAAATAAATAACTTATCATAAAAACAGGGTAACTTTCTTTTTCTGGTCTAGTCAATAAGATTATGAAACATTTCGACTTATTTATCTCTTATTTTACATATAATGGATTTAACTGGACCAATACATGATTTTCTTTTAGTTTTTTTGGGATTGGTTCTTATAGTAGGAGGTCTAGGAGTGGTATTACTTACTAATCCGATTTTTTCTGCATTCTCATTGGGATTGGTTCTTGTTTGTATATCCTTATTTCATATTCCATCGAATTCCCATTTTGTAGCTGCTGCACAACTCCTTATTTATGTGGGAGCCATAAATGTCTTAATCATATTCGCTGTGATGTTCATGAACGACTCAGAATATTACAATGATTTCAGTATTTGGACTGTTGGGGATGGGGTAACTTCACTGGTTTGTACAAGTATTTTTGTTTCACTAATTACTACTATCCCAGATACGTCATGGTACGGGGTTATTTGGGCTACAAGATCAAACCAGATTTTGGAGCAAGATTTGATAAATAAAGGCCAACAAATCGGGATTCATTTATCAACCGATTTTTTTCTTCCTTTTGAGCTTATTTCTATAATTCTTTTAGTTTCTTTGATAGGTGCAATTGCTATAGCTCGTCAGTAATAAATACTTAGAAAACATAATTTTTTTATTCTGTCTTAGCCTATCCATTTTCCTTCAATTACATTCTCAGATTTTTCAGGTATAAAATGTAAAATTTTTAGTTTAGTTCAATCTATTACCAATATCTTATTTAGTTCTGTACTTGTTAGATTCGCGTCAACCAAATTAGTTAAGGTTGAATTGTTGTCCATATTGAAATTTAAATTAAAGAAATTCAGATTGAGGGGGTTTTGGTTAATGCTGCTTGAACATGAACTTGTTTTGAGTGCCTATTTATTTTCTATTGGTATTTATGGATTGATCACAAGTCGAAATATGGTTAGAGCACTTATGTGTCTTGAGCTTATACTGAATGCAGTTAATATGAATTTTGTAACATTTTCTGATTTTTTTGATAGTCGCCAATTAAAAGGAGACATTTTTTCTATTTTTGTTATAGCTATTGCAGCCGCTGAAGCAGCTATTGGGCCAGCCATTGTTTCGTCAATTTATCGTAACAAAAAATCAATTCGTATCAATCAATCTAATTTGTTGAATAAATAATGGTAATTAGATTAATGTGTTAATCATACAAATAATTAATCAAAAATTTTTCAATTAAAATTAATATTATATACGACAGAAGCATATGACTATGTTTGCTAAAGAGTAATAAATCAAAGTATCTTGGCCTTCTCTCATGACCAAATATATAAGTCAATTTATTATAAAAAATTTTTGGTTAATTATTGATTCGTCTGGTGTCTACAATATACGATTCCTTTTTTTTTTACTAGATCGAAAATTTATGATGCTCAAAAAGTGGATAGATCCAATGTCACATTCAGTAAAGATTTATGATACATGCATAGGGTGCACTCAATGTGTACGAGCCTGCCCCACAGATGTATTAGAAATGATACCTTGGGACGGATGTAAAGCTAAGCAAATAGCTTCTGCTCCAAGAACAGAAGACTGTGTAGGTTGTAAGAGATGTGAATCCGCTTGTCCAACGGATTTCTTGAGTGTTCGAGTTTATTTATGGCATGAGACAACCCGCAGCATGGGTCTAGCTTATTGATACGTTCCAGAAAGCTTAACTTGAATCCATTTTTTTATCTTTACCGACAAAACCCCGTGCTCGAAATAGGCTATTTTCTCGAGTCGAGTACGGGGTTTTCTGGTCAAAGTGTATCTTATCTTGTCTTTACTACGAATTTTTTTCCTTGGTTAACAATAATTGTTGTTTTGCCGATATTAGCGGGTTTTTCCATTTTCTTTCTACCTCATAGAGGAAATAAGGTTATCCGATGGTATACTATATCTATATGCCTAGTAGAATTGCTTCTAACAACCTATGTTTTCTGTTATCATTTCCAATTGGACGATCCATTAATTCAATTAGAACAGGATTTTAAATGGATTAATTTTTTTAATTTTCACTGGAGACTCGGACTCGATGGAATTTCCATAGGACCTATTTTATTGACGGGATTCATCACAACTTTAGCTACTTTAGCGGCCCGGCCAGTTACTCGGGATTCACGATTGTTCCATTTCTTGATGTTAGCAATGTACAGCGGTCAAATAGGACCTTTTTCTTCTCGAGATCTTTTACTTTTTTTTATCATGTGGGAGTTAGAATTAATTCCTGTTTACCTACTTTTATCCATGTGGGGAGGGAAGAAGCGTTTGTACTCAGCTACAAAGTTTATTTTGTACACTGCAGGGGGTTCTATTTTTCTCTTAATGGGAGTTCTTGGCATGGGTTTATATGCTTCTAACGAACCAACATTGAATTTTGAAACATTAGCGAATCAATCATATCCTGTGGCATTAGAAATAATATTCTATTTTGGTTTTCTTATTGCTTATGCTGTCAAATCACCGATTATACCTCTACATACATGGTTACCAGATACCCACGGAGAAGCACATTACAGTACATGTATGCTTCTAGCCGGAATCTTATTAAAAATGGGAGCATATGGGTTGGTTCGGATCAATATGGAATTATTACCCCATGCTCATTCCATTTTTTCTCCCTGGTTGATTATTGTAGGCACAGTGCAAATAATCTATGCAGCTTTAACTTCTCCTGGGCAACGCAATTTAAAAAAGAGAATAGCCTACTCTTCCGTATCTCATATGGGTTTTACAATTATAGGAATAGCCTCCACAACCGATATGGGACTCAACGGGGCCATTTTGCAAATAATTTCGCATGGATTTATTGGTGCGGCGCTTTTTTTCTTGGCAGGAACGAGTTATGATAGAATACGTCTCGTTTATCTCGACGAAATGGGAGGAATAGCTATCCCAATGCCAAAAATATTTACAATGTTCAGTAGTTTCTCGATGGCTTCTCTTGCATTGCCGGGAATGAGTGGTTTTGTTGCCGAATTGGTAGTCTTTTTTGGCATAATTACCAGTCCAAAATATCTTTTAATGCCAAAAATACTAATTACTTTTGTAATGGCAATTGGAATGATATTAACTCCTATTTATTCATTATCTATGTCACGACAGATGTTTTATGGATACAAGCAATTTAATGTACAAAATTTTTATTTTTTTGATTCTGGACCACGAGAACTTTTTGTTTCAATCTGTATCTTTCTGCCAGTAATAGGCATTGGTTTTTATCCAGATTTTGTTCTCTCACTATCAGTTGACAAGGTAGAAGCTATTTTATCTAATTACTTTTCTCGATAGTTTGCGTGAATAAGACATAAAATAAAAAGGTGTGAGAATAAAAAAATTCGGTGGACAATAAAATAAAAAAAAGAATTATTTTTCCTTATCTTAATCTTAAGTAAAAAAATAATTGAATTGTAATCAGATACGTTTGGATTTTTAGAGAACCGTTTCCATTACTACTTGATAGAAACGGTTCTCTAAAAATCACACAAACTTTCATTACATATGCTATTTATATGTATTAGGTCACGTCTTCAATTAAGATGCTAATGTGAATGAACCATAACTATGTAGGCCTATTCCTAATAGATTGACCCCAAAATAGCATACCCAAATTATAAGAAATCCCATAGAAGCTACAATTGCGGAATTTGTGCCTTGAAAATTTTTGGTGGTTCTAGTTCTAATATGTAAATAAATAGCAAATATAGTCCAAGTAATAAAAGCCCAAGTTTCCTTGGGGTCCCAATTCCAATATGACCCCCATGCCTCATTAGCCCACACTGCTCCTGAAAGAATACCAATCGTTAAAAAGATAAATCCTAGACTAATGACACGATAACTCCAGCGATCCAATTGCTGAATCAATTGATACCTGTGATAATTTCTAAATGAAAGTAAAGAATTGTTTAGTAAAGCATTGCTTCTTTTATTTACATATTGAATCTCATCAAAATCAAAGGAAAACAGCCCAATTAATAAATGATTGTTTTTACCAAAGACCCCTAGGCTTTTTCGGAATGTAATGACTAGAAGAGATACTGATAATAATGATCCACATAAAAGAGCTGCATAGCTCAATATCATCATACTTACGTGCATCATTAACCACTGGGATTGGAGGGCAGGTACTAATATTGTGGATTGATGCATTTCAGTCAAAAGACCTGAAGTAGCAAATCCTTGGGTAAAAATAGTACTTGGTGCGGTTATTGCGCTTAAATCATTTTTATGATTCCATATTTTCGGAACCATATGAATAATGGAAAAGCCCCATGAAAGGAATATTAATGATTCATATAAATCACTTAAGGGGAAATGTTCCAAATAAATCCAACGAGTAACTAATAATCCTGTTATACAGAAAAATGTAGCTATCATGCCCTTTTCTGATGAATCATGTAGTCTTATGGTTTCGTGGACTAATAAGGTCATCAAATAAATCGTAATTACAATTGAAACGATTGAAAAAGAGATGTGAGTTAATATATGTTCTAAAGTCGAAAATATCATAAAAAATCCTAAAAAAAAGGGAGTCCTTTACCTTTAACACTGGAACGGAAATGAGTAATCCATTTAATTTTAATTATAGGATTTATTGTATCTCTTTTAGAAGATGCCGCCACTCGGACTCGAACCGAGATGCTCTAGCACTGCTTCCTAAGAGCAGCGTGTCTACCGATTTCACCATAGCGGCTTGCTCGAAAGCATAATAGCCCATCCGCACTCAAACGTCGAGATTGTAAGGAGTCAATTCAATGTAATTTTTTTTAGGAAAAATTAAAATCACAAATAAAGGCTCACTCAAATTTCTATTTGAACGTTCAATAATCTCTTATAGGATGGTTTTCGTTTTAACGAGGGACTCTTCGAGAGGTTTCAGTTCTCCCAAAACAGATTAGTTGAAACTAGACTAGATAGTTTTGCCCTCAATCTAGGTATAGAAGTAAAAAAGCCCCTTTCTTGATCTTGATTCATTCTTTTTTGATGATTTCCTGGGTCCGAACAAAAAAAAATCCATTGTATTCATAGTCATTAATAAGAAAACAAAACCCTAATAAATAAAAGCGAAACCTTTTGTTTTTTGCTTAAGTACTATGTTTTTTTGTTCAAACAAAAAAACATAGTACTTTTTTTATTCAGAAAATGTAAAGGCTTCCTATTCTAAATACTACAATCGATAGTGCCGCCTCATATTGATCAGCTAAAAAAAAAATATGAGTTAATGGGAATGAATCATTCATCTTATTCATTTAATTAGCAAATTCATTGAGGCATATTGATTTAGATTATTCCAAGACTTGTTTATTTTTTTGTTGCACAAAAAAACTTTTTGAATTCCCAGTAGAAAGAGATTTTGCTAAGGAAAAGGCTTTTAGCGCAGCCACATATCCTTTTCTTTTCCAAATGTTTTTACGAATACGCTTTTTTGATATAGAAGTACGTTTCTTTGGAACGGCCATTTTAAAATAAAGAGGTTACTTATTGTTATAGTTGGATGTGAAAGACATGTATTGTTCAAAATGCGTCATTTTTTCTTTAGCTATATATTTATTCCCTAGATCATACTTTCTTGATAATATACAATATGAAGACGTATGAGTCCCATAGAATTTTTATGGAGAAAAGTTGGATATCTTAATTTTTTTTACTTTATTCCCTTTTTTATTACATACAATATCCCAATAAAGCAGAATTTTTATATACTAATCTTCGTTTGAATCTATATCTGTGTCACCGTCGTCATAAAAAAGGGGGGCTACGGCTCATCGTATTCTATTTTATTTAATTAATAAAAAAGCAAAAATTGGAAAATGCTTACCTTAATTTAAGAGAAAAATACTGTAACCTTAACCTTTTTTATATCAATTCATCAATAGAATGCAGTACCCTTAATTAAATGAAAAATGGGAATGATACTAATATTGAATCTGTTACTGTTAATATAATAAACACTTGAGAAAAAGCCATTTCAATAAGTCCTTTTTTAAATTATACGCGAAGTCGTGGGTATCAAAGTGCCGGATATCGTAGAGTTTCCTAGAAGTATCCGTTGTTTTGGCGGAATATAAGCCACTCGAGAAGAATGAGTAAAGTCTTCCAAATATACTAACTAAAATCGCAAGGTCTTTTTTGGAGGTCAAGCTTTTGATCGATCCTATGCTAAAGAAAGGGATCTTACATACCAGAATAAAGCACTTTTTTACTATAATTAAATTACTTTATTTTTTCCTTGATCAATGAATATGGATTCTTATAATAATAAATAAATTTAAATTTCATATTCTGATTCTGTATCTTCATAAATATACTAGTTAATCACTAAGTGATACCTTTTCAAAACTGACTTGATCTTTTGACCGATTATAACTTCTGAGTTTTTTGGGGGGGAAGAATAAGAAAGATTAAATAATTCAAAATTCTATTTTAGTTCTTTCTTTTCTTTATTTTATTGCTCCTTCCGAAAGATATAAGAGCTGGTGAATTGGAAACAAAAAAAAGTTTTTTTATTATGGAACATACATATCAATATGCATGGATCATACCTTTAGTTCCACTTCCAGTTCCTATAGCAATAGGGGTAGGGCTTCTCCTTGTTCCAACGACAACAAAAAACCTACGTCGTCTCTGGGCTTTTCCTAGTGTTTTATTACTAAGTATAGTTATGCTTTTTTCAATCGATCTGTCTATTCAACAAATGAATGGTAGCTCTATCTATCAATATTTATGGTCTTGGACCATAAATAATGATTTTTCTTTAGAGTTTGGCGACTTGATCGATCCACTTACTTCTATTATGTTAATATTAATCACTACTGTTGGAATTATGGTTCTTTTTTATAGTGATAATTATATGTCTCATGATGAAGGATATTTGAGATTTTTTGCTTATATGAGTTTTTCCAATACTTCCATGTTGGGATTAGTTACTAGTTCAAATTTAATACAAATTTATATTTTTTGGGAGTTAGTTGGAATGTGCTCGTATCTATTAATAGGTTTTTGGTTCACACGACCAATTGCAGCAAATGCTTGTCAAAAGGCGTTTGTAACTAATCGTGTAGGGGATTTTGGTTTATTATTAGGAATCTTAGGTCTTTATTGGATAACGGGTAGTTTCGAATTTCGAGATTCGTTTAAAATAGTCACTAACTTGATTGAGAATAATGGTTTAAATTCTTTATTTCTTACTCTGTGTGCCGCCCTATTATTCCTTGGTGCAGTTGCTAAATCCGCACAATTCCCCCTTCATGTATGGTTACCTGATGCCATGGAGGGACCTACCCCTATTTCAGCTCTTATACACGCTGCTACTATGGTAGCAGCGGGAATTTTTCTTGTAGCTCGACTTTACCCGCTTTTCACAGTTATACCTTACATAATGAATCTAATTTCTTTGATAGGTATAATAACAGTACTTTTAGGAGCCACTTTGGCCCTTGCCCAAAGAGACATTAAGAGAAGTTTAGCTTATTCTACAATGTCGCAGTTGGGTTATATTATGTTAGCTTTAGGTATGGGATCATATCGAGCTGCTTTATTTCATTTGATCACCCATGCCTATTCGAAAGCATTATTATTTTTAGGCTCCGGGTCCATTATTCATTCTATGGAAAGTATTGTTGGATATTCTCCAAATCAAAGCCAGAATATGGCTCTTATGGGCGGTTTAACAAAATATATGCCAATTACAAAAACAGCTTTTTTTATAGGTACACTTTCTCTTTGTGGTATTCCACCTCTTGCTTGCTTTTGGTCAAAAGATGAAATTCTTAGCGATAGTTGGTTATATTCACCTATTTTCGCGATAATAGCTTATTTCACAGCAGGATTAACTGCATTTTATATGTTTCGGATGTATTTACTAACTTTTGAAGGGCATTTTAACGTTTATTCTCAATATTTCAGCGGTAAAAAAAATAGCTCGTTTTATTCAATATCCATCTGGGGTAAAGAAGGACAGAAAGTAATCAACAAAAAGTTTTGCTTAACAACAGCGAAAAATAATCAAGGAGTTACTTTTTTTTCGAAGAAAGCATATTCAATTGATAGGAATGTAAAAAAAGGAACGCAACCCCTTATTACATTTACGCATTTTAGAAATAAAGAAAATAATCCATATCCTTATGAATCGGAAAATACTATGCTTTTTCCCCTTCTTATATTAGGATTTGTTACTTTGTGTGTTGGTTTTATCGGAACTCCTTTTGATTATAGAGGAATGGAATTGAATATATTATCAAAATTGTTAACTCCATATATAAACCTTTTACATTCCAATTCGAGCAATTCCGTGGATTGGTATGAATTTATTACAAATGCAATTTTGTCAGTCAGTATAGCTTACGTAGGAATCCTTTTTGCGTTCTTTTTATATAGGCCTGTTTTTTCATTTTTACATAATTTGGACTTAATTAATTCATTTGTTAAAATGGGTCCTAAAAGAAGTCTTTGGGACAAAATAGTCAATGTGATATATAATTGGTCATATAATCGTGGTTACATAGATAGTTTTTATGCAATAACCCTAAATACCGGTATAAGAGGACTGGTTGGATTAACTCATTTTTTTGATAAACGAGTAATTGATGGAATTACAAATGGAGTCGGTATTACAAGTTTATTTGTAGGAGAGGGGATCAAAAATGTGGGGGGCGGAAGAATATCTTCT